AAATATCTTCTGGCGTTGAGGGAATTGCACGTATAGAGATTCAAAAACGAATCGATGTGATTCAGGTCATAATATATATGGGATTCCCAAAATTATTAATAGAAAGTAGACCTAAACGAATGGAAGAATTACAGATACATGTACAAAAAGAACTTAATTGTGTAAACCGAAAACTCAATATTGTTATCACAAGAATTTCAAATCCTTATAGCAACCCTAATATTCTTGCGGAATTTATAGCTGGACAATTAAAGAATAGAGTTTCTTTTCGTAAAGCAATGAAAAAAGCTATTGAATTAACTGAACAGGCGGATACAAAAGGAATTCAAGTACAAATTGCGGGACGTCTTGATGGAAAAGAAATTGCACGAGTCGAATGGATTAGAGAGGGTAGGGTTCCTCTACAAACCATTCGAGCTAAAATTGATTATTGCTCGTATACAGTTAGAACTATTTATGGGGTATTAGGCATAAAAATTTGGACATTTCTAGACAAGAAATAATAAGTCCTTACTTACCGTGTCTTTTGATTCTATCCATTGATAGAAGAAAACAAAAAATAACAAACTCTTTCGTTTTTTTTAATCAAAACAAAAATAAGCAATTCGAATATATTTAAGAATATATTTAAATATTAATTTAATAATTTTGAATTTCCCTAGAATAATTAATTTAATATTAAAAATTTAACTATATACGTCTATTTTAAATTCTTCGAATTCTATTTCTATAGGGTTGAATAAAATAAGAAAATAATAAAATTGATTGATATAATTGCTATGCTTAGTGTGTGACTCGTTGGTTTTTAGAGTCCAGATAAAAAAAAGGACTGACCAGAGTATGAACTAATAAGTATATAACTAATAACCAACTCATCGCTTTACATTATCTGGATCCAAAAAAAGAGTCAAGATATGATATATTCGTCATATCATTGTAGCAATGTTAATCCTTTTTTCACAAACAAAAGAAAACCAATCAGTTAGAAATCAAAATAGAAAATTATGCGGATAAATGGAAAGGTGAAAGAAAGAAACAGAATATCAAAGATATAGAATTCCAATATGTAAGGTCTATGAGTCATCACATAAAAGCTAATGTAGTAAAGCATCAATACCAATTGATTTCGAATTAAAATAATCCGTTCATAAAAAAAAAAAAATCAAGAGCCTTGAGTCAATCCAGACTGAGAAGATTGACTCAACAACAAATTTTATTTTTATTATAGGCTTCATTGGAAAATTAAGACCTAACCATTAATAGAGAAGTGATGGGAACGATGGAACCTGTAAATACATAAGATTTTACTGAAAACAAATCTTAATGATTTATTGGAAGGATAGCGAAAGGAACCAGAAGACAATAGATTTATTTTATTATGAGAGATCGTTGGTTACCTCTACAAATAAAATAACTATTGAAAGACTAAATAGAAAAGAAGAAATATTCGCCCGCGAAGGTTTTTTTTATATTTTTTTTGATTGCTAAATTTTAGCAATCAAAAAAAATATAAAAAAATTTGTTACAACCGTATATTAGAACAAATAACAAAAATAAGATTATCGAAAAAAAAAAATAGAAAAAATTGTCGATAACTACTGTCGATAACTAGAATAATTATTTCTATCTAGAACTATTAGATCTATAAACTCTAAAATAGAATATATATTCTAACTAATATATATATATATACAAATAGAAATATATATAAATTTCTATTTTACTAATATTTTAGTAATACCCTATTCGAATAATCTAAGATTCTAATACTGATAAATAGATTAAAATAAATAGATTTCACTAAATTAAGTGAAATCTCAAAGAATAGCATGATTTAGTATATTATTTTATTCCTCAAAGATATTTATAATTTTATTCGCGAGGAGCTGGATGAGAAGAAATTCTCATGTCCGGTTCTGTAGTAGAGATGGAATTGAGAAAGAACCATCAACTATAACCCCAAAAGAACCCGATTCCGTAAACAACATAGAGGAAGAATGAAAGGAATAGCTTTTCGAGGCAATCGTATTTGTTTTGGAAGATATGCTCTTCAAGCACTTGAACCCGCTTGGATTACATCTAGACAAATAGAAGCGGGGCGGCGGGCAATGACACGAAATGCACGCCGCGGTGGAAAAATATGGGTACGTATATTTCCCGACAAACCCGTTACTTTAAGACCAACGGAAACACGTATGGGTTCGGGGAAAGGGTCTCCCGAATATTGGGTAGCTGTCGTTAAACCGGGTAGAATACTTTATGAAATGGGCGGAGTGGCAGAAAATATAGCGAGAAAGTCTATTTCAATAGCAGCATCAAAAATGCCTATACGAACTCAATTCCTTATTTCAAAATAAGAATCTAGAAACAAAGGAAAAAGACCCTTTTGATACTAAAAAAAAAGCGCAAGTTTCTTTTTTTGTTTTGGACAAACAATATATCTTTTTTTTTTCCTTTAAATAACAGATAAAAAAAAAAAACGATATGATCCAATCTCAAACCCATTTGAATGTAGCAGATAACAGTGGAGCCCGAGAATTGATGTGTATTCGAATCATAGGGACTAGTAATCGCCGATATGCTCATATCGGTGACGTTATTGTTGCTGTGATCAAGGAAGCAGCACCCAATTCACCTCTAGAAAGATCAGAAGTAATCAGAGCTGTAATTGTACGTACTTGTAAAGAACTTAAACGTAATAATGGTATAATAATACGATATGATGACAATGCTGCAGTTGTCATTGATCAAGAAGGAAATCCAAAAGGAACTCGAATTTTTGGTGCAATTGCCCGGGAATTGAGACAGTTAAATTTTACTAAAATAGTTTCATTAGCACCTGAGGTCTTATAAGATAAAAAATTAGACGATATAAGATTGAAAATTTCAGATTAAGAGGAGACCATGATATGGTTATAGTATTTAGTATTCTAGTTATAGTATTTGAATAATATTTGAATAAAAACAAAATAAATTAGTAATTTGTGTTTCACGCATATACCTTTAATTAAATAATAATTAAATGCAAATTTAGAGATTTAATAAAATAATAAAGAATTAATAAAAAAAAACAAGAGTATGTTGATTATATCAAAACTAGATAAAAATAAAAATTTTAGTTTATCATGGGTAGGGATCCTATTGCTGACATAATAACCTCTATACGAAATGCTGACATGAATAGAAAAGGAACCGTTCGAATAGCAGCTACTAACATCACCGAAAACATTATAAAAATACTCTTAAAAGAGGGTTTTATTGAAAATGTCAGAAAACATCAGGAAGGCAACAAAAAATTGTTGGTTTTAACTCTACGCCATAGAAGGAAGAAGAAAGGACCATATAGAACTAGTCTAAATTTAAAACGGATAAGCCGGCCGGGTCTACGAATCTATTCTAACTATCAAAAAATTCCTAGAATTTTGGGCGGGATGGGCATTGTAATTCTTTCTACTTCTCGGGGTATACTGACAGACCGGGAAGCTCGACTCGAAAGAATCGGCGGAGAAATCTTGTGTTATATATGGTAATCTTTTTGATAGCCGAATTGGATCCAGACTTCTTATTTCTTAAAAAAAAAAGGGGGAATAGGTTTCTAATACCATTCCATTCCTCTTACATTAGTTAATACTTCAAGAGGATTTGCGATGCAATGAAAGATCAAAAGCTGCCTCAGGAAAGTTTAATTACTGAATCACTTTTTCAATTTCAATAATATGTTCCAAGTTCCTTTAGATAATGAAGATCGGGTTTTAGGTTATCTTTTAGTCCAGATAGTTTTTTTCTAGGTATACTACCAATATAGACTACCACGAGATAGTAGAAAAGTACTTATTTTTTTTTCAACTTTCAAATTCCTTTTGCCTTTCGTTAGGAATATAGTTTAAGATTTCAAAATTTAAAGAAACTTTGTTTCGTCAAAAAAAAGTATGTATATTCAACAATTAAGGGATGGCAAATATGAAAATAAGAGCTTCTGTTCGTAAAATTTGTGAAAAATGCCGACTGATACGTAGACGAGGACGCATTATAGTAATTTGCTTCAACCCAAGACATAAACAAAGACAAGGATAATCTGTCTAAGCGAGAACACTCTAAAGGATCCGATGAAATAAAAAAAAAGGATCCATTTTGACATAAAACATAAAATGGATATATCCATAGACCGCTGACTTATATTTATGAGATGATAAAATATGGCAAAACCTTTACCACGAATTGGTTCACGCAGAAATGGACGCATTGGTTCACGTAAGAATGCACGTAAAATACCAAAAGGAGTTATTCATGTTCAAGCAAGTTTCAACAATACTATTGTGACCGTTACAGATGTACGGGGACGAGTAATTTCTTGGTCCTCCGCTGGAACTTGTGGATTCAAAGGCACAAGAAGAGGAACACCATTTGCTGCTCAAACCACAGCAGGAAATGCTATTCGAACAGTAGTGGATCAAGGCATGCAACGAGCAGAAGTCATGATAAAAGGTCCTGGTCTCGGACGCGATGCGGCATTAAGAGCTATTCGCAGAAGTGGTATACTATTAACTTTCGTCCGAGATGTAACCCCTATGCCACATAATGGCTGCAGACCCCCGAAAAAAAGGCGCGTGTAAAAAAAAATAGTGAAGAGATTTCAAGAGAAATAAATAATTCAATCAATTCACAATAAGAATATTATTATGGTTCGAGAGAAAATAACAATATCTACTCGGACACTGCAGTGGAAATGTGTTGAATCCAGAAAGGACAATAAACGGCTTTATTATGGACGCTTTATTCTGTCTCCGCTTATGAAAGGACAATCCGATACGATAGGCATTGCGATTCGAAGAGCTTTGCTTGGAGAAATAGAAGGAACCTGTATCACACGTGCAAAATCTGAGAAAATATCACACGAATTTTCGACTATAGCAGGTATTCAAGAATCAATACATGAAATTTTAATGAATTTGAAAGCAATTGTATTGAGAAGCAATTTGTATGGAACTTGTGACGCGTCT